TTTATTTTTTTCTTCAAATCCAAAGACTTTACTTTATGTGTAGGTTATCGATTCAGCATTGGATAGGAATGGGTGAAATACCCATTTTTCGAAAAAAAGGGTTCAAATCCTTTTTCGATATGAGTGCTCTATACCGAAAACAATTTCCAACTATTCATCTTGAATCCTTTTATGTATGTCTTAACATACTAGTAGAAAGAGTAACCTGCTCTGTCTGGACTTCAAACAGTTTAGCTTTAACCATGTTAATGGTCCCATATTATTGGTTGATAGAGAATCAAAATCTATTTACCAATGAATCGCGAAATGCTATGGTTCTTAAAGATGATTTCTTAATTTATTCAGGAGTAATTCGCAGGATCATGCACCTTTTCTTTTCTAGTCTTTTCTAGTTAAATTTCCTAGTTTAAACGAAAAAAAAGTGCAGCTGGTTCAATCCAGCCTATTCTTGAAATAAACAACTCGCACACACTCCCTTTCCAAAAAAAATCAATACACCAAGGACTACACTTAGATTTATTGGATTTGTTGCTAAAATATCGGTATTAAACCCGAAACTCCCGGCGGATGACCAGTGACCCAAGGAAACGAAAGAATCGGTTATATTTTTCATACGATCTCCTCTTATTATAGACAGACTAATTATCTATTTATTTTTTTTTTTTTATTATTCATTTACCTATTTCTAAATAGTAACTAGAGTCAAAAATATATTCAATTTCTATTAATTAGAAATTTATTTTTTGTTCAATTGTAAATTTCTAATTAAGAACAATACTTAGTAAAATTGGGTATCAGGTCTTGTGCCAATTGCAAAATATCTACTTTATTTTTTTTTGTTACAACACTTCCTTAAAAAAGTTTGGATTGGACTAACGAAGAAAGGGGAAGGAAGAAAGTGAATCAGTATACTAATTCCTCATCCCCCAATCAATCCTTCCCGTTGGGTTATTGTCCCAATAAAAATAAAACGAAATAAATAATTGTAGGAGTAAAATCTTGATAGAATTCGAAAAAGCAAGTACAAGAAATAATAAAAAAAAATACGTATTTTTTTTTTTTTTTATAGGATTAGATTAAACAAATCAAATATAGGATTAAACAAAAGGATTCGCAAATAAAAGTGCTAATGCTACAACCAGTCCATAAATTGTTAAAGCTTCCATAAAAGCCAGACTAAGTAATAAAGTACCTCGTATTTTTCCCTCTGCCTCGGGTTGTCTCGCGATACCTTCTACAGCTTGGCCTGCAGCAGTACCTTGACCAACCCCAGGTCCAATAGAAGCAAGCCCAACGGCCAACCCAGCAGCAATAACGGAAGCGGCAGAAATCAATGGATTCATGATAAGTTCCTCGCACCAAAAAAAAGAAATGGTTAATGATACAATCAACCAATAAATTATGACTTAATTATTCCATCGATAAGATTTTCATCCAGTCAAAGTAACGCAACTACGAGCTCCCAATTGAAGTAGTAATATTATTGAATCATCTGAACTACTTCGATATCTATTTTATAGTTCCTATCCACAGAGTTTTTGTGAATTCATAGAATTCATACAACTTTTTGTTTTTCCATTCCTTATCTTTGTTCCGAACCATTCTATGAATTGGAACTCTTCGTTCTTTTTCTTGATTGAAGTTCTGTATTCAATATTGAATTGAATTCACAGTTACAAATGAAACGGAAGAACTTTTATTGAGATCCCTACCCCAATTCTCAGTAACAGAAGGGCGATCTTTTAGCTCATATATAACTAGCCTACTATTACATATACATGTCTTTCTTCCATAACGTAAACCAACTATGTGTATCTTGGATACAGTCGGATTTTATAAATATTTTTCGAAACATTTATCAAGGAAAGTTGGCTTATAGCGATTATATATATTACATATACCTAGTTTGATCCCACTCTTCTAACAAAACCATTTTCTCTTGAATCTCATTTTTTGTAAACTCTTATCCTCTTTTTATTGAATTTATAATTTAGCATTATCCCACATGGATACAATCAATCTAAATGAGCGAATTTATTAGTCTAAATCATTGCATAGAAATAGAAGTCTTTGGTTGATCTAAGTTCATGTAATTTATTCTTTAATTAATATTTTCTTTTGGTCAATCTTTGAATTGAATAAAACCGACTGAAATGGGAATCGCTTTATAGAACCTAATTTTTTTTACAATTCCCTAATATCGTAATCTTTTTTACTATTCTTCTAGATCTTATATACTTTTTTGTCTATTTATGTGTATATTTCTGTTCACGAAGAAGATTATCTCGAGCAAGGCATAGATTACCTTGCACTAAGCTAAAAAAGACTATTTCGAAACTTAGTCAATGGTGGCCCTCCATGGATTCACCTATATAAGCCGCAGCTAAAGTTGCAAAAATAAGAGCTTGAATACCACTTGTAAATAATCCAAGGAACATGACAGGTATAGGAACCACTAAAGGTACTAAAGAAACAAGAACAACAACTACTAATTCATCCG